TCAACCAACTAGGTTTTGTCGTTATAGAACATAAGAGTTTATAGAAGCAATGCAAAATAGATACGAATAGTACCCAAAAGGGAAGAAATAAAAAAAAGTGTATATAAAAGTTATACCAAATTATATACGAATTATTATCCCTTTTTTATTTCCTTAATTAAATTTCGTTTGATTAGGGCAAAGCTACTTAAAAACCTCGGCCTTTCTTAAAATATCCCGAACAGTTCCCGTAGGCTGAGCGCCCTTTTCAAGGAAATATAGAATAGCAGGAATGTTTAAATAACTTTGATTCTTTATCGGATCATAAAAACCCACGTTGCGAAGATCTCTTCCTTCTCTTCGGGATCGAACATCAATTGCAACCATTCGGTAGACGGCTCATTGGGATAGATGTAAGTAAATGAACAAGACCCCCCCTAGAAACGTATAGGAAGTTTTCTCCTCGTACGGCTCGAGAAAAAATGATTCGCAGTTTTGTCTACGTATTCTAATGAATGGCAAGGGGGTTGATAAAATCAATTACACTGGGATTTCACTCCCTTTTTTTTTCGCCCTTCCTGAAAAAAGAAAAATCATTTGTACTCATAACTCAAGTTGGATAATTCTAAATTCGGCAATTTATTTCATTTATTGAATGGTCTTTAACCCCCCTTATTTGTTTGTCTCGTTTAAAATAAAAAATAGTTGGATTCTTTATTATGATCCAGTTCTTGAGACAATTGAAATGGCGTTTCCTTGTTCTGGGATCCTTTTTTCTTTGTTTTAAATCAGTGGGTTTAGACATTACTTCGGTGCTTCTTAATCGTTCCAAAATGGCAGCAACACGCCCCTTTTGTGATTTCTTTCTAGCAAAGAATCATCTGAACGGTCGATTCCCGCGTGATACACTTTGAATCGAAAGAGTTTTATCAATTCCAATAAATTTTCCTTTTGAATTGAAAACTTGACCGAATCGGATCCTTTCGATTTCTATATTGATGATATACTTACGAAGTTGTTCCAATTTATTGATTGGCATTAACCCTAGATCCTTGCCCCCTGAAAGATGAATCAATACTTTCTACTCGAGCTCCATCATGTACTATATTAATTACAATCCAACAAAAAGAGGGATTCTAGTGGAATAGAACAGATGTCGGGCCGAGAGCACCTTCGGTCCTATAAAAGATGGCGGATGTAAGAATAAGAATCCACACCGGATCGTGTCCTTCAAGTCGCACGTTGCTTTCTACCACATCGTTTCAAACGAAGTTTTACCATAACATAACATTCCCCTCATTTGGAACCCGGATGGAATTGATTCAATTGTGGAATCATGAATAGTCATTGGTTCAGCCGGTACATAGACATATGAATCTATACCCTTTTTCTTCTATACAAAGAGGGTAAAGAGTTTTTCTGAAGAAATCATCTTAGCAAGACCCCATTTTTTTATGTTATTGTATGTTATTGTATGAATGAAACAGTTTTTATAAAAAAACAAACTAATAGAAATAAATAGAGAAATAACACGAATAAATGAATTCTTTTTGACTCTGCATCTTAAAGTGACTCAATAGGAGATATTGACCCATCTCCCACTTCTTTGAATACCAAAGATTCAACTCATAAGGAAGCATTAATCATCATTTTTCTAATCAAAAGAGCTTCCTATTTCGATTAGAAAAATGAAAAAATGATTTGAATAAAGTTTTCCATTAAAGACGACATTTGATCATCATAAAAAAAGAAAAATCTCTGTTTCTTTTCGAATTGAACCATCAAGGATGATGATTTAAAGCAGATAAATAGATTGAAATAGAGTGAACAAGAAACCGAATTTTTCGTGAGATGGATAAAAAAGACTGATAGAGGGGAAGATTTAGGTACTTATTCTTTCGATTCTAATTTTATTAATCAGATGAACGAGTATAGGTTTTTCGTACCTATCTATCTACCTATCTATCTATTGGATAGACTGAACAACAGTCTCTGTTATGGATAGTCTATATTAAAAAAGAAAATGCACTATTTCAATATCAATCAAGATTTAAGGGATTCCAATTCTTTTTCCCCAAAACCGAAAGACTGTTGTCACTGAAATAGAACGAACTCAAATGATAACAATACATCCATATTAACTTAAGCTAAGCATTTCCTCATTCATTTGATATGTATTTTTTTGTTTGACCCGGGATTAAGTAATCTTTATGCAACCTTGGCAGAAAGTAAAGTGACTTAAATTTACGAATTCTCCCCGTCTCAAGAGGTTCTTTCTTATTGCGATTCAAAGTGGATCGTTGAAAATTAAATATGAGACATAAGGTTTCTCTTCAAATTAAGTAACTAAACCGCCTCATATATGACAATATGAAGGGAATGAACATATGATGAAAAATCCGCCCTACTGTAGTTTTTAGTAGGTTGAATTCAAAAAAGTGTGACCTATGTTCCTGTTGTACCTTGACCACAAATAAATAGATTTATTTCAATCTGCATGTCGTTTGCACTCAATTCAGTTAGTTCGGTTTGTGAAAAACAAAGAAAAGATAGGATTCATTCACATTCAAAATCATAAAAGAAACACAAATGACATTCTATCCAATCCCAATATTAGACATTTAAACAGAACGTTATTTTCAAAAGAAACTTTGACTCTTATACAATGTATATGTCCTGGGACGAAAGGATTCGAACCTCCGAATACCGGGACCAAAACCCGTTGCCTTACCACTTGGCCACGCCCCATTTAGATTTCCATTCGACACTAATAAAGAATAATAGTAGTATTGGGTCTTGGTCAATTCCAGGACAAATGTCTATATAAAATCTTTATAGAATAAATTAGATTCTTTCTATAATTTTTACACGTGTAGATATAGATATAGAATTCAACTGAATTCATTGATCATTACATATAATTCAATTAAGATATTCTATGAAAGTATGATTTCTTCTATTCTCCTTTGTTTGAGAATTGGGGAATTTTTGATTGGGTGGGTTCAAAGAAAAAGAAGGATTTGTGTCTACCTTACTTTACTTCATTTTTCCTTATAGCAATAACTCAATCAAAATGCAATTATCTCCAAGAACAAAATGTCTGTTATGCTTAATATCTTTAGTTTGATCTGTATCTGTCTTAATTCTGCCTTTTATTCGAGTAGTTTTTTCTTCGCCAAATTGCCCGAGGCCTATGCTTTTTTGAATCCAATCGTAGATCTTATGCCAGTCATACCTTTGTTCTTTTTTCTCTTAGCCTTTGTTTGGCAAGCTGCTGTAAGTTTTCGATGAGATCTTTAATATTATCCTATAAAATGAAAATTCATGATTTATTCGAGAAAAAATTATAACAATGAATAAGATAAAATAAGTCTTACATTATGAACCTTCGATTCAAACATTGAAAGTCTTGGATAGCTGCGAGAAATCCAAATCTGGCTCACCCCGTATTCCGCATTCTGCCCTTTTCCATTGAAAGACCCTACATAGGGTTAGGTTAGGGTCCCCCACCCACAATATCTAATTGTGGGTATGAAATAGGTTTTTGGTAATGAAAGACTCTTATGAGAACTGAATTTTCATTAATTATTTTCTGTTTCTAGAAAGCACTTCATTTATTATTTATTGGTGTCAAAATATTTCGTATTAAAAAATGGAGGATCTATTCCCTTTTCTCATTTTTCCAAAAAAAGGATCTTGGAGATTGTGTAATGCTTACTCTCAAACTTTTCGTTTACACAGTAGTGATATTCTTTGTTTCTCTATTTATCTTTGGATTCCTATCTAATGATCCAGGTCGTAATCCTGGACGTGAAGAATAAAACAAGGTTTTTCGTTGCTTGATTTTCTAATTTCCTTAGGATTTTTTATCTATTCCATACGTTTAACTAGGAAAAAATAAAAAGTATTGGCGAAATTTGAAAGAGAAATAAAATATCAAGTCATCAACAAAAACGGAAAGAGAGGGATTCGAACCCTCGGTACGAATAACTCGTACAACGGATTAGCAATCCGCCGCTTTAGTCCACTCAGCCATCTCTCCCAATTGAAAAAGATAATTACTATGTTACATTACACATCAAATAAGGATTGAAAAAGTCTTTCTTTCTCTTTCTTTATCTATATTATTATATATCTACAACTTTTATTAGCAAATTCCATTTAGTTCAAGTAAGGGCTCGAAAGATTCAATAGAAAAAGAAAGACGACCCCTTTTGCTTTGATTTTGTTCGAAAGGGCCCTTTTTGATTCCCGCGGCCTGGCCTGGTAAGTACCTAGCCGGGCCCTTTTTTGTTCCAACGAATCTTGGCTAAACGGCTTCTCCCAATTTTAAAACAAAAAAGTTTGCTAATAAAGAAACAACAAAAAGACGAAGGACTATTTCCATTCTTATTATAGAATCAAATCCTTATAAATTTTTGATTCTTCTTTCTTACTTTTTTATTTACTTCACGACCTTACTCTTACTGGAATAAAAAAAGGAAACTTTGGATTTTTACACAATGCATTTTTTATTCTAATTTCAACGGTTTTGACGAATTGTATCTATCAAAGCGCCTCCAGCAAAAGACAAAAGAAAAGATAGAACTTTTTATTTAGTTATTTAAATTAGCCCTCTTTTTTGATGAATTTTTTCAATTAGAATCCCCCACGAAAACCGTTAATACTCTAATTTTCATGATTATTTTATGATCTTATCTTGATGGCCCCAAATTCCCCCTGTTCGACAAAAGGCCCTTTATTATATAATAATAACATTGTAGCGGGTATAGTTTAGTGGTAAAAGTGTGATTCGTTATAGTAACCCCCTTAAAGAGTTAAGGGGTCTTTCGGTTTGATTTATATTCCGATCCAAAAACTTTATTTCTTAAAAGGATTAAATCCTTTTCCTCTCAATGACAGATTCGAGGAAAAATAGAAATTCTCGTGATTTGTATCCAAAGGTCACTTAAAAATTGGATTACGAAATTGTGAAACATAATTATGAAATTGGATTGGATCAATACTTCCAATTGATTGAG